AAAATCTCAAATATCCTTGATCATGAGACATATAATTGTCACTATAAATAAGAACCAAAATTCCAACAGTAGTGATTAATATTAACATAATAGAGGTAAGTGAATCAATAAAGTAGCCAAACTCGAAAGAAAAATCATTATTGATGGTCCAAGACCATACATATTGATAGATAGAACCTCTATTTATTTGCTGAATAGACAGATCGACCGAAAAAATCATAACTATACTTAACACTAAAATATTGGGAAAAGCCCACATACGGCGAAGATTTTTTGTTGCCGTCGGAAAAAAAAGGAGTCCCATTCCTATTAAAATAGGAACGGGAAGTGGCACAAAAGGTATGATCCATGAATATTGATATGTATGCTCCATAAAAACTTTTTTTCTTATTCTTAATTAATCGTTTCTGATTCACCGGCTCTTATTGATTGAAAGGGGGCAATAAAAAAATCAAGATATTACAAAGTTAACTGGAATTTTCTATTCTTCAATTTTTAATCTTTCTCAAACATTTCAAAAATATTCAAATTCCGAAGCTAGAAGTAGTCAAATGATATCGCCGAGTTACTAATGAAAAAAAAAGAATTCTTTTTTTTAGTAAGATTTTTTTTCTGAAGATATCAATTATTATTACGTATTACAAAAATTTATATACATAGATCAAGAATACAAAGAATTCCACCACAAAAAAGGGACTTGATTTTGATATGAATCATAGCATAGGATGTCCTATAACTTAACTTAATAAAATAAAAACGAATTATTTGAGTTTGTTTATCCGAACAGTTCATTTTCATTGCGGAACTGATTGATTATCTTCCATTTCAATAAATGAATTTAGTTTTGTGGGAAAGACTATCCAATATTTTCTTTCCATTTACATATAATTAAAGGAAAAAATGACTATTACTAAATACTAAAATATTCTTTTTTTCAAAATTATGTATCCTTTAACAGATTCGCTACGAGTGTCGTTCAATTTGAAAATGAAAATTGGGCATACTCTCTCTTCGAGCTTGACCAATTACCAATTAATAGAAAAAAAATTCAAGTTTGTTATTAGGTAGATAAAATGTTTTTTTTACATTTTTTGATGTATTTTTCATGTATTGTATAAAAATGTAGCTGTATAAATTATAAATGTAGGACGACAAAAAAAATAGGCAGAGATAGAAAAGGAAAGACTTTTTTTGTTTTTGATTTCATCAATTGGATTTATATGTCATAATCTATCCTATAGATTTGAATGGAGATAGAAAAAAGAAAGGTACCAATAATTTAAATACAAATTCTTTTTTTTTTGTTCTGGATATTGTATGGAATATAAATAAAAAAAATTATATCATATTATATTGTTTTTTTTTGCTCGAGAATAGAAGCATTTTATGCTATTTTCCCATCTCTATTTTTTTATGAAATTAGTAGTCTATATAATCTAGAAAATAGATAAGAATAGATCAATAATGACATAAAGAGACAATCGTTTTAAAAATAGATGTCTTTCACATCCAACTATAGCTATGAATAACCTTTTTTTTGAATGGCAGTTCCAAAAAAACGTACTTCTACATCAAAAAAGCGTATTCGAAAAAATGTTTGGAAAAAGAAAGGATATTGGGCAGCGTTGAAAGCTTTTTCATTAGCGAAATCTCTTGCTACAGGTAATTCAAAAAGTTTTTTTGTACAACAAATGAATTTGGAGTAATCTGAATTGGTTTAACTCAAAAACGAGAGAATTTCCTTTTATGTTAAATTTCTTAATATTTTGAACTGAGGGTTTTGTCTACTGAATTCTAAGTACCTTTTTTCTTTTATTTTTAAAAAAGAATAAAGAGAATATAGAAAGGTTTTCTTTTTTGAATATCTTTTTTTCATTTCGGGGGTGGGGATTCATATTTTCCCCACCGCCGATTTGTTATGTTAGTATTATTTTTTATTATTATTCAATTTATAATAATAATAAAAAATAATACTAATTTTGATATTTATAGTATAGCTATAGCGGAGCACATAGCATATATATAAGATATAAGAGCTTTAGTCAAAATCACTGGATTGTTGAAACTAATCCATTAAGTTTCATTTTTGTAACTTTATGAATCATTATTTTTCTGAATTTTTATATATCCTTCCCTTGCTTTCAACCCAATTGAGAAAAACATCCTTTCTAATTTATTAGATATACAATAATGTGTCAATTTTAAGTGATCTAAAAAATACTATGTTTGGATAAGAAGGATAAGAAAATGAATCCAGACACAGTTTTCTTTTTCGAATTCAAAATACTTTTTTTGAAGTATGGTACAATTATGACAGGAATCAAAACGCTTTTTATATAACATGTACAGCCCAATATATAGTTGGTTTGATAAATCCTTAAAACGCAAAATACTAACAATTAATACAAAACTATGCAAATTGCAGAAATCTTTTGAAATGGTTGGATGGGGTGCTAAAGCTAAAATTGTGATCTCTAAAAATCATATTTTTTTTATTCATTTATTCATTCAATTGATAAGTCCTTTTTTATAGATTCATAAGAATCATATAAAAAAATGAGAGATGAATCATTAAAAAATGAAAATGATAAAGAACATTTTTTTTGAATTCTATCTATGAATTGAAGTCACAACTAGTTAGTTTACTTACAATGGGGGAGGGTTCTTTTCTAGTTTTAGGAAAACACAAACTACAAAATCTCCGTTGACGAAATAATTAAACGAAATAATTAAATAATTAAATATAAATAAAAGGATAATTAAATAAAAATAAATAATAAAGATTCTTTTTGAACCTGAACCTTCAAATTTCTATTTAAACGAGTTTTTATTCATCAATTTAAATTAAATGCTTCCTAAACAATTTTACATTGAATTGACTCCAATCTCGACGATTGAATAAAAAATGGGTTATTATGATTTCAAGCAAGCCGCTATGGTGAAATCGGTAGACACGCTGCTCTTAGGAAGCAGTGCTAGAGCATCTCGGTTCGAGTCCGAGTGGCGGCATAGTATCTTCTAAAAGGGATAGAATAAGTTCTATAATGAATTAAATTCCGGATTTCCATTCCATAAAATCTAGAAACCCTTGTTTTTTTTCAGAATTTTTATGATTTTTTCAACTTTAGAACATATATTTACTCATATATCCTTTTCAGTCGTTTCAATTGTAATTACAATTCATTTTTTAACCTTCTTAGTCGATGAAGTTGTAGGACTAGATGATTCATCAGAAAAGGGCATGATAGTTACCTTTTTCTGTATAACAGGATTATTAGTCACTCGTTGGATTTATTCAGGGCATTTCCCATTAAGTGATTTATATGAATCATTAATCTTTCTTTCGTGGGGTTTCTCCCTTATTCATATGGTTTCCTATTTTAAAAAGCGTAAATATAATTTAAGCGCAATAACCGCCCCAAGTGCTATTTTTACCCAAGGCTTTGCCACTTCGGGGCTTTTAACCAAAATGCATCAATCCGCAATATTAGCGCCGGCTCTCCAATCTCAGTGGTTAATGATGCATGTAAGTATGATGGTATTAGGCTATGCAGCTCTCTTATGTGGATCATTATTATCAGTAGCTCTTCTAGTCATTACATTTCGAAAAGTCATAACGATTATTGGTAAAAACAATAATTTATTAAATCAGTCATTTTCGTTTGGCGAAATCCAATACATGAATGAAAGAAGCAATCTTTTATTAAACGCTTATTTTCTTTCTTCTAAAAATTATTACAGGTATCAATTGACTCAACAATTGGGTCGTTGGAGTTATCGTATTATTAGTCTCGGGTTTATCTTTTTAACCATAGGGATTCTTTCGGGAGCCGTATGGGCTAATGAGGCGTGGGGATCATATTGGAATTGGGACCCAAAGGAAACTTGGGCATTTATTACTTGGACCGTATTCGCGATTTATTTACATATTCGAACAAATAAAAATTTGGAAGGTGTAAATTCCGCAATTGTGGCTTCTATGGGCTTTCTTATAATTTGGATATGCTATTTTGGGGTCAATCTATTAGGAATAGGTTTACATAGTTATGGTTCATTTACATTAACATCTAATTGAATAAAATAAAAAAAAAGGCTAAGCCTAACAAATACTAACATAGGACAGCATATATATAAGAAAACTTATTGTAAGCTGTCAAGAACCTTTTGAATCCGGTAGTGGAGTGATTCAAAAGGTTCTAACAAAAGACAAAGATGTCTGATTCAAATTCAATTTAATTGTTTTCCTTTTTTTTACTTAACTTAAACTTAAGAGAAGAAAAAGGACTTCTTTCTTTCTTTTTTTTCACTTTTTTTTTCATTTTTCAATTGTACAACAAACAATTTTAAAAAGCATAGGATTGATTAGTTTTTGATTTTTTGTTTTATTCATGAAAACTATCTATAAAAATAATTATATAGAATAGTTTCGACCTTCTCACCTGATAGTGAGAGAACGAAATCCGGATAAATACCAATACCAATTACTGGTAGAAAGATAGAGATCGAAACAAATAACTCTCGTGGTCCAGAATCAAAAAAATAAGAACTTGGAGCATTAAATAGTTTGTATCCATAGAACATTTGACGTGACATAGATAATGAATAAATAGGAGTTAATATCATTCCAATTGCCATTACAAAAGTAATTATTATTTTTGGCATTAAAAAATATTTTTGGCTGGTAATTATTCCAAAAAAGACTATCAATTCTGCAACAAAACCACTCATGCCCGGTAATGCAAGAGAAGCCATCGATAAAATACCGAACATTGTAAATATTTTTGGAAGCAGAATAGCCATTCCGCCCATTTCGTCGAGATAAACAAGACGTATTCTATCATAACTCGTTCCGGCCAAGAAAAAAAGTGCAGCACCAATAAATCCATGAGATATTATTTGTAAAATGGCTCCGTTGAGTCCCGTATCAGTTATAGAGCCAATTCCTATAATTATGAAACCCATATGAGATATGGAGGAATAAGCTATTCTTTTTTTTAAATTCCGTTGACCAAGAGATGTTGAAGCTGCATAAATTATTTGCATTGTACCCACTATTATCAACCAGGGAGAAAATATGGAATGAGCATGAGGTAATAATTCCATATTGATCCGAACTAATCCATATGCTCCCATTTTTAATAAAATTCCGGCTAGAAGCATACAAGTACTGTAATGTGCCTCCCCATGGGTGTCTGGTAACCACGTATGTAAGGGTATAATCGGCGATTTGACAGCAAAAGCAATAAAAAATCCAATATAGAATATAATTTCTAGTGCAAGAGGATACGATTGATTAGCTAATGTTTCAAAATTTAATGTTGGTTCATTAGAACCGTATAAACCGATACCCAAAACTCCTATTAATAGAAAAATGGAACCCCCTGCAGTGTACAAAATAAATTTTGTAGCCGAGTACAGACGTTTCTTTCCCCCCCACATGGATAGAAGTAGATAAACGGGAATTAATTCGAACTCCCACATGATGAAAAAAAGTAAAAGGTCTCGAGAAGAAAATGATCCTATTTGACCACTGTACATTGCTAGCATCAGGAAATAGAATAGTCGGGAATCTCGAGTAACCGGCCAAGCAGCCAAAGTAGCTAAAGTAGTGATAAATCCTGTCAGTAAAATAGGCCCTATAGAAAGTCCATCTATTCCGACTCTCCAGTAAAAATCAAAAAAATTTATCCATTTATAATCTTCCGCCAGCTGGATTAACGGATCGTCCAATCGGAAATGATAAGAGAATGCATAGGTTGTTAGAAGGAGTTCGAATATGCATATACAAATAGTATACCACTTAATTAGCTTATTTCCTCTATGAGGAAGAAAGAAAATTAAAGAACCCGCAAATACAGGTAAAACTACAATTATTGTTAACCAAGGAAAATAATTCGTGGTAAAGACAAGATACACTTGGACCAGAAAAACCCGTGCTCAAAAAAAATCAAAAAGATTCCACTTTGAGCGCGGGTTTTTTCAGTAAAAAAAATCAAATGGATTCAAAATGTATTCAAGTGAGGTTTTCTGGAACGTATCAATAAGCTAGACCCATACTTCGAGTTGTTTCATGCCATAAATAAACTCGAACGCTCAAGAAATCTGTTGGACAAGCGGATTCACATCTTTTACAACCAACACAGTCTTCTGTTCTTGGAGCGGAAGCAATTTGCTTAGCTTTACATCCATCCCAAGGTATCATTTCTAACACATCGGTGGGGCAGGCTCGTACACATTGAGTACACCCTATACATGTATCATAAATTTTTACTGAATGTGACATAGGATCTATAAATTTTTGAACATCATAAAATTTCAATCTAGTAAACTTGTAAATGAATCATTATATTTAAACACTAGATGAATCAACGATTTACCAGAAATTTTCTAATCAATTTCCTTCTGGATCAACTCATAAGAAAGGGCCAAGATACTTTGATTTCTTACGTTTTCGAAAACATGATGTAGATTCCAACATATCGGACATGCTAATTCAAATTAGTGAATATTAGAATTTAATATTATTAATATTACTTATTCAACAAAGTTGATTGATTGATACGCGTTGATTTTCTGTTACGATAAATTGAGGAAACAATAGCTGATCCAATAGCTGCTTCAGCGGCTGCAAGAGCTATAACAAAAATTGAGAAAATATTTCCTTTTAATTGGCGACTATCAAAAAAATCAGAAAATGTTACAAAATTTATATTAACGGCATTCAGTATAAGTTCAAGACACATAAGGGCCCTAACCATATTTCGACTCGTGATCAATCCATAAATACCGATAGAAAATAAATAGGCACTCAAAACAAGTACATGTTCGAGCATCATTGACCAACTCCTTAGCAATTTTGATTCATTTTAATATGAACAATAATTCAACGGATTTGATTGACTAGAATATAACAAGTACGGAACAAAAGAATATATTGGAAATATATCGAATAAATGAATTTCTATTTTATACACGGACAATATTCAAATAGAATTTAAGGAAAATAAAATGGATGCGATAAGACAGAAAAAAATTTCATTTTGATTCCTTGCTGTTCCTAGTTAGAACGATTTATTACTGACGAGCCACAGCAATTGCACCTATCAAAGCAACTAAAAGAATTATTGAAATGAATTCAAATGGAAGAAAAAAATCTGTTGCTAAATGAACTCCAATTTGTTGACTATTACTTATGAAATCTTGTTCTATAATTTGGTTTGATCTTGTAGTCCAAATAATCCCGTACCATGATGTATCTAATATAGTAGTAATTAGCGAAACAAGAATACTTGTACAAACCAACGAAGTAAGGCCATTCCCAACGGTCCACAGATTAAAATCTTTAGAATATTCTGAACCATTCATGAACATCACAGCAAATATGATTAAAACATTTATGGCCCCCACATAAATAAGGAGCTGGGCAGCGGCTACAAAATGAGAATTTGAGAGAATATAGAATAAGGATATACAAACAAGAACCAATCCCAATGAAAAGGCAGAATAAATTGGATTGGTAAGTAATACCACTCCCAGGCCCCCTAATAGAAGACCCAATCCCAGAAAAACTAAAAGAAAATCGTGTATTGGTCCAGGCAAATCCATTATATGTAAAATAAGAGATAAATAAATCGAAATGCTTTTCATGATCTTATTGACCCGACCAGGAATTTTTTTTATTTTTTATGATATGGTTCCTAATTGAATAAAATCCTAATATATTAGGTGTGAATTGATCTAAGTACAATTATTGGACAGTTTCGTTTTTGATTCTTTTTTTCTTTTTATTCGAAAGGTTATTTTGTTTTTTGCAACTATATTTCGAAAGAATTATAAATATTTTAATAGATTTTCAATAAAAATGAATTCGAAATTCTTATCAACCAATTAATTTGTAGTTGAATCTTTAGTTATTGACCAAACAAAGAGAAAGGCCTTATTCTTTTATTTTAATTCAAACTAAACATTCTTTTCTTTTAACTTAACCCAAAACAGAACCTTAAAAAAAAGAATTGGAAATTTATCTTTAATAGAATAGGAAGTTTACCTACTCAGTTTTTCTTTGAGGCGAATTCAAAATTGTTCGAATTGTATAATCGTCAATTAGTGACATTGGTAAACGGCCCAAAGCAATTTGATTATAATTCAATTCGTGACGGTCATAAGTAGAAAGTTCATATTCTTCTGTCATTGATAAACAATTTGTTGGACAATACTCAACGCAGTTACCACAAAATATACAAATTCCGAAATCAATACTGTAATTAAGCAATCGTTTTTTTCGAATATCCGTTTCAAATTTCCAATCAACAACAGGCAGGTCTATAGGGCATACACGAACACATACTTCACAAGCAATGCATTTATCAAATTCAAAATGGATTCGCCCGCGGAAACGCTCTGATGTGATTAATTTTTCATAAGGGTATTGAATAGTTACAGGTAAACGATTTGCGTGGGATAAGGTAATCATGAAACCTTGACCAATGTACCTTGCTGCTCGAATTGTTTGGTGGCCATAATTCATGAATCCGGTTACCATAGGGAGCATATCGTGAATATCTATGAATAAATTTATGTTTGTTTCTTTCTCTTGTTTGAACCAAGGCATGAATCTTGTATTCTTTTTTTCTTTACAGTGAAAGAAGTTGGAAAGAAGTTGTTAATAATAGATTACCGAGAGAAATAGGTAAAAGAAATTTCCATCCAAGATTTAATAATTGGTCCATTCTTAACCTAGGGAAAGTCCATCTTGTTGCGATAGAAATAAACAAAAACAAATAAGTTTTAGCTAATGTAATAAAGATACCAATTGTCGTTCCAAAGATTCCATTCATTTCAAATACCTCAGGAACGAATACGTATGGAATGGAAATATTCCAACCACCCAAGTAAAGAACTGTTCCAAATAACGAAGAAAGTAATAGATTTAGATAGGAAGCAACGTAAAATAAACCAAATTTGATACCCGAATATTCGGTTTGATACCCTGCTACTAATTCTTCCTCTGCTTCTGGTAAATCAAAAGGTAATCTCTCACATTCTGCTAGAGAAGAAATTAGAAAAACGATAAACCCTATTGGCTGACGCCACAAATTCCATCCCCAAAAACCATATTTGGACTGTGCCTCAACTATATCAACTGTACTTGAACTGTTAGATAATTATAGTCGATGATAACATCACTGTTTTCATCGCTAGTCCAAAACCGTACATGAGGTTTTCACCTCATACGGCTCCTCGTGGGTCACAAATAAATTTAAGGACTAAATCAGTATTATTTATCTTGGTATGGTTATAGAATAGATAGATAAAAAATGGATTGGAAAGTCCAAAATTATACCAATGGAATTCTGTCTGCTATACTATGAAGAATAAAAAAAAGTGCTTCTGAATCGATCTCGCCCCTTACTAATTTCACAATTTTTATTTGTTGAGTAATAACTTAAGCCTTCAATAAAATACTTCTTGTGGAAATATCAATAAATATTGCACAACCCATTGTTTTGATTACGAAAAAAATTAAACATTCCATTAGCTCATAAATCATGACACGAATTAGATCTCTCTATATATATGAAAGACAGAAAAAAAAGATTTCTTTTTTATTCTTTATTGTTTCTTTTCGTTCCTATTCTTCTTTCTGATCTGAGAAAACCGCAAATGGGGCTTAAACTAAAAAAAAGTAAAGGATTAGTTCGTTCCTGATAGTTATTACTTTAATCGGTGGATAGGAGCATACTCTGGATCGGAATCGTGGGGAGTACTGCCTATTCATTTCTACTAATTTAAAGCCCCAATTAGTATTCTTTTTATGTTATCCAGAAATATCCTTTATATATAATATACATAATCTCCATTACTAATCCTTTGTGTATTTTGGTGTTCCTAACCATCCACCCATTTTTTTTGTTCAATCCCCCGTTCGGCAATACATGTATGGGAGTCCATACAAAGGATAGCGAAAACTCTATACGGTTGATCTTTTGAGCCCGCTTCAAGTTAGGTTGACTAATCAACCCGTCTTGGGGTAAAGGACTTCTTCCGCTTATGTTTTCTTCCACTTAACCCTTGTACATAGGAAATGGGACTCCATTTTTTTATTTAATTTACTGCTAATTTATAAGCAGCTTTCTTTCACTCATATATAACTATCTAATTTAGTTTATCAACCTGAAGGATAATAAAAAACGAAGATATCTATTCAATCCATTCAACTTATTTTCTAGAACGAAAGGAATAGGGAAAAGAAAAGTTTCTATTTCAACGAATCGCACGTAGAGATATTGATAAAACACATAGAGTTAATGGTATTTCATAACTAATCGATTGAGCAGCAGCTCGCAAACCACCTAAAAAGGAATATTTATTATTTGATCCGTATCCTGACATAAGAAGTCCAACAGGAGCAATACTTGAAACGGCAATCCATAAAAAAATACCGATATTGAGATCGGATAAAATAAGGTGATAGCTAAAAGGAATTACTGAAAAACTTAGTAAGATGGATATGACTGCTATAGATGGTCCAATACTGAATAAACGAGTGTTTCCTCTAGATGGAAGAATATTCTCTTTGAAAAGCAGTTTTGTTCCATCTGCTAGAGCTTGAAGAATTCCCAAAGGACCGGCGTATTCGGGCCCAATACGTTGTTGTATTCCTGCAGATATTTCTCTTTCTAACCATACAATTACGAGTACGCCTATTGTGATTCCCAATACAAGAGTCAAAATAGGGACAAACATCCATATGATCCCATAGACCTCTTTTAAAGATTCCAATTTGTAAAAGGAATTGATATATTGTACTTCTGTTGTATAAATTATCATTTCAACGATCAACTTCTCCCATAATGATATCTATGCTACCCAGTATCGTCATAATATCAGCCAATTTCATTTTTTTAACTAACTGAGGAAGAATTTGCAAATTGATAAAACCCGGTGGGCGAATTTTCCATCTCCAAGGAAAACCGCTCTGATCCCCTATTAGAAAAATTCCTAATTCCCCCTTCGGGGCTTCCATTCTCGCATAAAGTTCTTGTCTTGGTAATTCAAATGTGGGAGAAGGTTTTTTACTAATGAATCGATATTCAAAATCATTCCATTCTGGATCCCTTTCTCTATCAAAGCATCGGATTTCTAAATTCTCATAGGGACCCCCCGGAATTCCTTCCAGGGCCTGTTGAATTATTTTTATGGATTCCGTCATTTCACTGATTCGGACTAAATAACGAGCTAATGAATCTCCTTCTTTTTGCCACTGAATTTCCCAATCAAATTCGTCGTAACACTCATAATGATCAACTTTACGAAGATCCCATTTGATTCCAGATGCTCGTAGCATTGGGCCGGATAAACCCCAATTTATTGCTTCTTCTCCACCAATAACGCCTATCCCTTCAACTCGTTCTAAAAAAATAGGATTTCGCGTAATAAGTTTTTGATATTCAACAATTCCTGTTAAAAAATAATCGCAGAAATCCAAACATTTATCTATCCAGCCATAAGGTAGATCGGCCGCTACTCCTCCGATACGAAAATAATTATGCATCATTCTCATACCGGTGGCAGCTTCGAATAGATCATATACTAATTCTCTTTCTCTGAAAATATAGAAAAAGGGGGTCTGTGCACCAATATCTGCCATAAAAGGTCCAAGCCATAACAGATGAGAAGCTATACGACTCAACTCCAACATAATTACTCTGATATAGCTGGCTCTTTTAGGTACTTGAATATTGCCCAATTGTTCTGGTCCATTTACGGTTATTGCTTCCGTGAACATAGTGGCTAAATAATCCCAACGTGTTACATAAGGCAAATATTGTATAATTGTTCGGTTTTCCGCAATTTTTTCCATTCCTCTGTGTAAATAACCTAATATTGGTTCACAGTCAACAACATCTTCACCATCTAGAGTAACAATGAGACGAAGAACACCATGCATCGATGGGTGGTGAGGTCCCATATTGACTATCATAAGGTCTTTTTCTGTAGCTGGTATATTCATAAGTTTTTCCTCGATTCATTCTTACATGAATTGCTGAAAACGAAAAGAAGTACATCAAAATTAAAGATTTAATAAATCGACTAATTCCAAATTTTCAAATTAGCGATTTTTTGATTCCCGAATATCCAACTCACTAATTAATTCTTTATAACGTATTTTATTTTTCTTTGATAAATAAGACAGCAGCCGTTGCCGTTTTCCCAGAATTTTCCGTAGACCTCTCTGAGATAAATAGTCTTTTCTGTGCAATTCCAAATGTGAAGTAAGTCTTCGTATCTTATTGGTGAAACTGATTATTTGAAATTCAACGGACCCCCTGTTTTCTTCTTTTTGTTGAAAAATAACCGAGATGAATGAATTTTTTACCATAAAACAAAATCTTTTCTCCCTCCTCCCTTTTTTTGAATGTGAATTTGACTGATCAGTAATAATAATACCGGCCATTTTGATATGCACAATGATTTTAAGTTCGTTATGAACTTTCTAATTTTTTCAATTCAAATAAAATTAATCAATCCGGTTTTCAATTTGATCCGTATACAGATACAAAAGAGTGATATATTTCTACAAAAGAGAAAATTTGAGAGTTCAAATAAGAAGATTTTGTTGATTCGTTTGTCGATCTAATTGATATGTATGTCATTAAATTAGTATCATGTATCAGAATCGAATATAAGACAATCCCTGTGTCCATCTATTTGTTTCCATATACTCGACACGGTACATACATAATATATGGGAAAATGTACCATTAACGAATTTTCAAACGCGGATACATATGTATCCTTACCATACTGAAATGACTGCCATTATTAGTATTAAACCAATAGCGATTCATACAAGCTAAATCTTCTAATCGAGAATTAGGCCAAAGAAAGAACTTTAATTTAATTAGTTTCTTTTTATCATTATCAAGATCTTTGTTTTTATTCAAAACTTGACCACAGTTTTTTACATTATTTAAAAATACTGCATTTCTATGCATACCATTTTTATCCCTTGAATTGAAAGAAATTAGAATTCGCAACTCTCTCCGGTGTTTGCAGGATAAAATATTTTCAGGAACAAACAAATCATAATGATTTTTGTCTTTATTTTCCGTCAGTTTTTGATGTCTTGCAATGGACTCATCAAAATTCTTTTTATCAATATAGTTTTTTTCTTGATATCTTTGATTAATTTGGTGTTTATTTTTATGAACCAATGAAATACTTATAGTTTGATATAGAATAAATTGTCCATCATTTTTTACAGACAGGCGAACTGGTTCAATAATCAATATTCCCCTTTTCATTAATTCTCTAAGAGTTAAATCTTTCTGAACCATCAAAATATCCAGATTCATTTCTCCCCTTTGAATAGAGGATATAGCAATTTCGTTTGGATTTATCAGTCTAAGCAGGAGACAATATACTTTGATATTATTGATTATTCTTTGATTTAAAGAATCATCCCATCTCAATTGAAAACGCAAATACCGTTTTAGGAAGAAATCGAGCTCTGCTTCCGTGTTGCTCTTGTATTGCTTTTTCTTTCTACGTTTTTTTATGTCTGATTTACCATAATCTTCTTCACCATCTTTTTCTTGGTTTGAGAGAACGGATCTAAGATTTCCTTGCTTTTGTGCATCTGACACGGCATCCCCTTGACCTGTGGGTTCTTTTTCTTCTTGATTTCGATTCTCTAATCCCAGAATTTTTTTTTCTTCATTCGATGCTATAAGGGGGTCCCTTTTTTTATTTTCAATAATATTTTTATTAATGTTTCCGTTTCCATAAAAATTTAAAAGAAGTAATTTTATTGGTATGATCCACAGGTTAACCTTATATGCATTATATAGTAACACAAATTCTGGGAAGAACCAAAGTTCCAGATTCGATATAGGACGGCTTAGTATTTCTTCATTCATTCCCATCCAATCAAAAGGACTTCTTTTTTTATTGGATAGGTTGCTTTCTTGATCTTGATAAATTGTAAAAAGGCCCTTCTTATTTATTTTATCAATTATTTGATAATTATTAACCACAGTCTTAATATTTTTATTACTCTTGGTACCGGTATCGACCCAGGACTCAATATCGTCCTTATTTCTAAGACAAAAATTAAGAATTCTCCAATCAAAATATTTTCTATGCGAAAATTTCCCCGTAGCATCCATAATATCAACTTCTCGTAGATAATTATGGATAGGGATATACCCCAGTGTATCAAAAACTTTTCGTTTATCCATGTTGTAATTATAAGAAATCTCTTCTTTCTTATTTACTTGGAATGGTGATCCATAAGTATATGAGTCCTTCTTATCTTGATAATTAATAGATTTATATGATAAAAAATCATATCCAGAGTTTTTTTTTAAATTCGATTTTTTATATTTTTGTTCTTGATTCAGTAATGAATTCGCTTGAAAATAATTTATTTTTTCGTAATGAATTAACCTTTCTTTTTCATATGAATCCCATTTTGTTAAATCTTTATTTTGAGCCATATAGTGTTGATTGACTCTATTTCGCCATTGTCCCGGTACTAATCTAAGCCATCTACTCTGAGATAAACCATATTGATAATGACCCTTTAACCAGTTTTTCCATTCATTCATTCCAGAATGCCAAAAGCTTTTCTGTCTTAACCCATAATGATGTCTTAATCTGGAATGAGATATTCTTTGTTCTTCAAAATAATCTTTTATTTCATTTTTAAGAAAAAGAGATGTTCCGTGATATTGAAGGATAGGTTTGAATTTATAAAAACTAATAACTTGGGTTTGTGATAATTTGTAAAATACATATGCTTGGGAGAGGGAGGATAAGTCACAAAAAGCTTTTGGATTTTGATTTCTAATATTAGAAAATGAGTTTTTTATAGTTGAAATAAAATGAATTGTATTTTTATTTGTTTTATTAATTCTTTCCCTATTTGCTTCATTATTGGAAATGAATTTCTCAATACTTTTTTTTGTTGATTCAAAAAAAAGTTGCGTATTGATTCTTGGAATATTAATGATATATAGAAAAATATTTATGTATATCTTTTCAATGAAAAATTTTATAAAAAAATAAAATTTACGGATTAATCGAATATTTCTTCTTTTTAATATTTGCCAAATTTTTTTTGATGATTCTACTATTTTATCCTGATAACTTTTTTTGTTAGAACTAATATTTATCTTTTGAGTTATAAATTCGTTTTTCTTGTCTTTTCTAATTATAATTTTTTCTATTTGATTTTTGATTGTGTTTGTTCTCTTAGTCAGATCTTTTATTTTTTTTTCTGTTAATGAATAATTTGTCCATTCCATAGATTGAATTTGAAGGGATGATTCGTGAATCATCTTATTACTGATTATCGAGTCTTTTTTAGTTTCGCCCAATTCATATATTTGTCTCAACCCCAAAAATGGAATTGGATTTCTTTTTGAAAGTTCTTTTATTATTCCCTTTAGAAATAGAATGTTTTTTGTGATCCATTTTTTTGTTTCTTTTGCGACTTTTCGAAACAATTTTGTTCTTTCTTTTAAAATTGTTAAAGATTTAGTTTGAAATTTTTTAATTTTTTTTTTGAGTTCTTTAAAAATAGGTTCAAAAAACGAACGCCGTTTTCGAGGAGAACCGAAAGGCAGTTCCGTTTCCATCCCCCAAACTGTTAAAAAGCAAAAATCATTCTTTTGACCTTTCTTTTTTTTCATTGGATCTTTATCAGAGGGTTGTAGTTTAAATCTGTGCCAAGGTTTCAAGCAAAAAGGAAATAGGATTTTTATCTGAATACCGTCTGTTAACCAGTTTTTTGGAAATTCTGTTTCGGACAATTGAACACCATTATAAGTGCATTTAACATGCATTTCTCGGTTCCAATCCTTTAAATCCTCGGACCACTCAGGAAATTGAAATAATAACATACGAGCAATGTTTTTAGCTATTATCAATGAAGGTAATATAATATATTTTCTAAGAATCGATTGGGTTATTAACACAGAACCTCTTATTATTTGAGCAAGTAAAATGCTATCCCAAGCTTCTGCTATTTCTATCCGCATTCTCTCTTCTTTTTTGTGTTTTTCTCTTTTGTCCTCATCTTTTTTCTCAATTTTTTTTTTTTCTGTATAATTAGAAATTTGTGATTCTTTGTTTTTACCTATCCAATTTCGAGATATTAGTTTCATCGGACCAGAAATTTCAAAAGAAAAAAAGAGAGGTTTGTCTATTCTGTCCAAAAAAAGTGGGGAATGCACATTTGCTTGAAACAGTTCCCAAGTAACTGTTTTACGTCTTTGGGCACGCATGGAACCTTTTATTATGTCTCGACGAAAATCCGATTGTTGCGAATAGCGTATCAAAGCCACTTCGTCCGTTTGATCAGCATCATTAGCATCATTGGTATTAGTATAAGTATCGGTATTTGACTGGTTATTAGTAAAAATCACTACGCGCTTGGATTTTCTTGAACGAATTTCATGCTCTGCTGTTACGTTTTCCTCGGTTTCTCCCTCCTGTTGTTCTAAATCGTCGATTAATTTGTATGACCACCGAGGAACTTTTTTGCTTATTTCTTTTGTTCCAATAGATTCTTTTCTAATTGTTTGATTGTTGGAATTAGTTATAACTATATTGAATAAAAATTTCAAAATTTTGACTCGATCCTCTGAATCGATATTTCCCTGTTCATCTTCTGTCAATAAAGAGGGGTCTTTTTCTCTTGATAATGATTTTATATTGAGTGTATCTATTGTCTGTTCAAATTCGTGATAATCAGTAGTAAGAAGTATAGCATGAATCCTATTTATCCAAAACGGATCTGGTTTTTTTTTTTTAGAAGTTTGATTTATGCTTGAAAGTGAAAACCCCTTTTTGATTCTTCCACGACAGGGTCCATGCAAGAAAGGATCATATAGTTTAGGCAAGTATTCTTCTTGAGTTTCATTATTAGAGAATTGAGTCCTTTTTTCAAGTATGCCCAGATCAAAAGATTCCTTATCTAAATATTCGACTCTATTTCTAAATTCCTTACTCAAATTTCTTCTTTTTAGTTCATTGGTAAAACCCCAATCAGTATCCAATTCATCAAAAAACAATTTTTCTGATGTGAAAAAAGATATTTTTTTTTGTATCATTTCTCCAAAAGTTCCTAAACTGGGCGGATACGTAAAAGAGATTTTTTCTTTTCCATCACTTTGACATGTATAAAAAAAATATTGTGACATTTCATTTTTTATAGCATTTTCAAATCGGTCATTTTTTATATATCGAAAGGGTCGATTCCATCGTTTCGAATCAAAAAGAAGAGTCACAATAGGTTTTTCAAACCATAATAAATATTTATCTTCTTTTTTTTTTAATATTTCTAACTTGGAATTTTCTTGATTCCCATCTAGATAAGAAGTTTCATAAACGGGGCTATTTTTATAGTATGTCTCTTTAAAGCGAAAGCGGGGTTTGTCCTTTGTGTTTTTTTTTTTATTTCCATTCGTTCGGATCTCTTCTATTTCATTGA